AAGTAATATTTCCATTTATTCATCAGAAGAAACGTCCCTTTTAAAGCAAGAATTGCTTTTCCTTGATACCTAACATAATGCATGAAAGGATCTTTGAACAACCATAAATTTGCTTGAAAAGCCCTGGGAAAGTGCTCTCTTTTTCCATAGAAATAAATTCGTTCAATAAGGGCTCCAGAAGATGTTGATCGTAAGTGAGAAGATTGGTTACGGAGAAAGAGGAAGCCGGATTCATATTCACATACATGAAAAGTATATAGGAAGAAGAATAATCTCTGATTTCTTTTTGATTTTGAAAAAGAAGAACTGGCTTTCTTTGAATTTGAAGTAATAAGACTATCCCAATTATGACACTGATGGAGAAAGAATCTTAATAAATGCAAAGAGGAAGCATCCTTTATCCAATAGCGAAGAGCCTGAACTAATATTTCCAGATGGGCTGGGTAAGGTATTAGTATATCTAATACATAATTTAAATGTGAAAAGTTGTCCTCTAAAAAAGAAAATATTGAATGAATTGATCGTAAATTTTCGGATTGAACTACCCCTTTCCTTTCTAGGGAAGATATTAATCGCAGAGACAATGGAATTTCCATAATGATTGAAGAAACCTCTGACATTATTTGCGAATAAAAATGATTGGTCTGCCCCAAAAAAGGAGTCTGTTTAGAGTCATTAACAGAAAGAATCAAATGATTCTGTTCATACATTCGAATGATTAAACGTTTCACAATAAGTAAGCTGGATTTATTGTCATAACCTGCATTTTCCAACAAAATTGATCTATTTAAACCATGATCATGAGCAAGTACATAAATATACTCCTGAAAGATAAGTGGATATAAGAAGTAGTGTTGTTGAGATCTATCTAGCCCTAAATAGCTTTGGAATTTATCCATTTGAAATTCTATTTAAATGAAAGGTAGAGGACTTTGGGGGTTATAAATGATACATAGTGCGATACAGTCAAAACAAGGTATTATAGTACAAACCGAATAGATACCTCGGATCCAGATAAACTTATCAACAGATTCTCTATCATCTCTTTTTCCATTTAATTTTAAGTTTTTATGTTCGTTTTCCTTATAGGATGACAAGATGATTAGAAATCCTTTACTTTTTTCAACCCAATCGCTCTTTTGATTTTGGAAATTGATTTATCAATATACTGTTTCTTATACACATACATCTCCATTATTCCATTATAGAATGGAGAGTGGTAATATTTAGGATTCATTAAAAAATCAATAATATTTTTCCTGGGAGAAAGCCTTCCCGTATTGGGCACTAATATTTTTTTAACGTCTAATTAGATCGGGTAATCATTCAAATTCAGAATGAAAGCTCGTTGCTTTTTCTTTCCCTATAACTTTTTCTTTCCCTATAATAAAAATGAAATTAATTGAAGCCGTGGGGCCCTATCCATTTATTAATTCGACCCAACTTGAAATTGACTTCGGTTTGCTCCCTTTCAATAATTTAAAGAAGGCTTTGTACCGAGCCGGAAAGAATAAAATATTCTCAGAACTCTTAATTGATACGACATGCTATTTTTTCCATTCATTCCCTTTCAGGATCAGTCGCGGTCTTCCAAACTTTACCGATAGTATGGACGAATCCCTCGCTTCATCTAAATGTGTAAAAGATCCTAGCCGCACTTAAAAGCCGAGTACTCTACCATTGAGTTAGCAACCCAAATATAAAAGGGTATGTAGATACAATCAGAATAAAACAAAATTATTAAATTAAAGCATTACTCTACGAAATAAAAAATCTAAAAAAATTTTCTACTCTATTAAAATTTTCTACTCTATTTGGAACATAAAAATGACTAAATCAGAATCAGATGAAAAAATAAAAAATTGCCCGACCAAAAAAATAAATAAATGTAAAAATGGTAGAACATCCCCTATTTCTATGTTATCCACTTTTTCAATCAAAAATCCGGGTATCAAAGCTAATCCAACGAACCCATCATTTGAATCAACAAGTAAAAATAAAAAAGAAAACCTATGGGACGGAAATAAATAGATCTGCTTATCACGATGAATTATATTTGTTCGATACAACGTTGTCAACATAAAGGTTAAGAAAAGAATACGATGAAAAAATACAAAAACTTAAATTGAATAATAGTCAAAAAAAGGACTTGTGTTGGATTGGCACTGCATATACCTATATTTATATACTAAATTTTGAGTTTTTAGATTAGATGGAGAATAATATAAAAAAATTGAATCCATATAGAATAAAGAACTTCTATTCCTTGTTTGTTACTTGGTATTAGAGTTCAAATGAAAACCACCCGATTACAGGTAATGCCATAATTTTCTATTTTTTGAGGATCAATCAAATACGGTTTCCTTAGAAAAAGATTCTATAGAAAAGGATTCTATAAAAGCAATGAGAAATAGATACGAATAGACCAAGAAAGGAAATAAAAAAACATAGTATAGAAAAGATATCCAAAATGATATAGAAATCACTATCCTACCCTTAGTTTTTATTTCCTTAATTTAATTTTGTTTGATTAGGGCAAAGTTACTTAAAAACCTCTGCCTTTTTTAAAATATCCTGAACAGTTCCTGTAGGCTGAGCGCCTTTTTCAAGGAAATAGAGAATAGCGGGAACGTTTAAATAAGTTTGATTCTTGATCGGATCATAAAAACCCACTTTCCGAAGATCTCTTCCTTCTCTTCGAGATCGAACATCAATTGCAACGATTCGATAGACGGCTCATCGGGATAGATGTAGATGAAAAAGAACTCCCCCCCTAGAACCGTATAGGAAGTTTTCTCCTCGTACGGCTCGAGAAAAAATGATTCGAAGTTTTATCTATGGATAAAATTTGATTAGAATAAATAGGAAAGGAATCCGTAAAATAAATTCTATAATTTCAATTTCACTCATTTTTATTTAGCTTACTTCCTGAAGAAGAAAAAATCATTTGTACTCATAACTCAAGTTCAATAATATAATATCTCAAATATCTTAAAGAAAAATCTTTAATTTAATATATATATTTTTTTTGAGTGGTCTTTAACCCACCCTTTTTGTCTCGTTTAAAATCTATTTTGATTCGTTATTCGGATCCGTGAGACAATTGAAGTGGTGTTTCCTTGTTCTGGGATCCTTTATCTTTGTTTAAAATCATTGGGTTTAGACATTACTTCGGTGCTTCTTAATCCTTTCAAAATGGTAGCAACATACCCCTTTTGCGATTTCTTTCTATCAAAGAATCATACCGACGGTTGATTCGTGCGCGATACACTACGTATCGAAAAAGTTTTAGCCGTTCCAACAAATTTTTTGAATTGAAAAATTGCTCGAATCGGATCCTTTCGATTTCTATATCGAAGATATCGAAGATATACTTACGAAGTTGTTCCAATTTATGAATTGGCATTAACCCTAGATCGTTGCCCCTGAGAAATTAATCAATACTTTCTACTCGAGCTCCATCATGAACTATTTACATTACAACCCAATAAAAAAAAAGAAGGGCTCTAGTAGAATAGAACAAATGACGTCGAGCCAAGAGCACCTTCATTCCTATATAAAATGGTGGATGTAAGAAAAAGAATCCACACCGGATCGTGTCCTTCAAGTCGCACGTTGCTTTCTACCGCATCGTTTTAAACGAAGTTTTACCATAACATTCCTCTAATTTGGAACCAGTACGGAATTGATTCAATTATGGAATCATGAATAGTCATTGGTTCAGTCGGTACAGAGACAAAGTAATTTCTATTTTTTCTTATCTACATAGATAATAAAGATTTTTCTGAAGAAATATTAGCAAGACCCCAGCTTTTTTGTATGAATGGAACGTTTTTTTATAAATATCTATTTCAAAAAAATATCTAACAGAAATATCTAGAAATCTAAACTAAATAGATATAGAAATAACATAACTAACAGAAATCACACGAAAAAATAAATTCTATTTTACTCTGCCTCTTCAAGTGACTCAATAAGATAGACCGGCCCATTTCCAACTTCCCAAAGAGTCAACCCATAAGGAATCATTACAAATCTTGATACTTGAAAAAGTTTCCAACTTCTACATCATTATTTGAGTCAAGTTTTACAGTAAAGACTCCCTTTTTTTATCATAAGAAATAAGAAAGAAAAATCTCTGTTTCTTTTCGAATGGAATTGTCAATGATGTAAAGCAAATAAGCTAAATCAAACAATAAAAAAAAATATCGAAAATATATATCATTGTTAAATAAAATATTTTAGGGATGCCAATTCTTTTTCACAAAAAGGGAAAGACTATTGTCACTGAAACAGGATAAGAATACATACCTATAGGTTAAGGGCTTCCTCTTTTATATGTATTTTCATTTCATATTTTTTTTTTTAACCTGATGAGGTTAAGTAATCTTTCTACAACTATGATCTACGGCCCATCTTAGCTTTATCTGGGTCACAAAGGGGTTCAGTTACTTTTGCATATCATTTGAACTCGATTTAGTTCAGTTTGTGAAAAACTCAGATATGCTTCCGCAAAGAATCATTCAAAATCAAAAAAGAAGGAGGAATAATATAATATTCTATGCAATATTAGACCTTGAAACAGAACCTCCTTGAACAAAAAACAAATATTAGGATACAATGGATACGCTCTGGGACGGAAGGATTCGAACCTCCGAATAGCGGGACCAAAACCCGTTGCCTTACCGCTTGGCTACGCCCCATTTCCATTTTTATTGGACAATAATACTAATAAAGAATAATATTGGTATTAAGTCTTCGTCAATTCCAGTCCAACTATCTAGAGAAACTCTTTTTTCTTTATCTTTATAGAATCTATTATAGATTCATGCTAGGATTTTGGCATGTGTATATCTCGAATTCAACTGAATTTATTGATCATTACATATAATTCAATTAAGATATTGTATGAAAGTATGATTTCTTCTATTCTCCTTTGAGAATTGGAGGATTTTTGATTGAGCAGAAAAAAAAAAAAGAAGGATTTTTTTGTTTACCTTACTTTCTTCATTTTTCCTTAACTCAATCAAAATGCAATTATTTCGACGAAAAAAAAAAGTCTGTTATGCTTAATATTTTTAGTTTGATCTGTCTTAATTCTGCCCTTTATCCGACTAGTCTTTTCTTCGCCAAATTGCCCGAAGCCTATGCTTTTTTGAATCCAATCGTAGATGTCATGCCAGTTATACCCCTGTTCTTTTTTCTTTTAGCCTTTGTTTGGCAAGCTGCTGTAAGTTTTCGATAAGAGCTTTAATACTATCCTAGAAAATTCATGATTTATTCGAGAAAAATTATAACAATTGATAAGATCAAATAAGTCTGACAGTATGAACCTTCGATTCAAACTCTCGGATAGTCGCGAGAAATCCGGCTCGCCCTATTTCCTTTCCCCATTTTAATCCTTTTTCGGGGAAATACCTTATGAGCTTAGGGTCCCTTAGAATATCTAATTGTGGGTATGAAAGTGATTTGTGGTAATTAAATTAAAGACTCTTATTACAAATTTCAACTTCATTTGATTTGAATTTCTGAACATTCTTTTCTATTTCTATAATTCATTTCTTGGTGTCAAAATAGGATATGTGATATAAAAGTGGAGGATCTATTATCTTTTCTCGTTTTTCTTTTTCAAAAAATGATCTTGGAGGTTGTGTAATGCTTACTCTCAAACTTTTCGTTTACACAGTAGTAATATTCTTTGTTTCTCTCTTCATTTTTGGATTCCTATCCAATGATCCAGGACGTAATCCTGGACGTGAAGAATAAAATAAAAATTTAGTTTTTCTTGTTTGATTTTACAATTTTATTAATATTTTATTTTAGCTATTCCACATATTTAATTTAATTAGGAAAAAAAAAATAAAAAGGGGTTTGCAAAAATTGAAAGAAAAAAATAGAAAGTCATCAACGGAAACGGAAAGAGAGGGATTCGAACCCTCGGTACGAATAACTCGTACAACGGATTAGCAATCCGCCGCTTTCGTCCACTCAGCCATCTCTCCCAATTGAAAAAGATAATTACTATGTTACATTACACATCAAGTAAGGATTAAATAAAGTATTTCTTTTACATTCTTTATCGTTATTATAGAATTAGCAATTCCATTTAGATGCTCGAAAGATCCAAATAGAATAGAAAGATAAATAAAGAGGACCTTCTTGCTTTTATTTTGTTCGAAGTGCCTTTTGGGCCTGGCCCGGTCAATACCCAGCCGGGCCTTTTTTTGTTCCAATGAATTCCCGTTTTTTTGTTTATAGGCAACATACTCTAAATAGCCAATTTGGTATCTGTGTAAAAATTTCCCTTCTGGGGTTTACATATACTTATCATTTTTGTTATAATAGAATCCAGAAATTGAGAAGGATTTTTGATTCAAAAGAATCAATTAAGTATGTATCCATTTGTATTTTCTTATGTCATTAGGGAAATCAAATTTTAGATTCAAATCCAAGAATAAGTCACGAATTCTCAGTCAACGAATAGTTAATGGTTCCCTTTTGTCATAAATTTCGGCTTTTTTAAGCGAAAATAGACATTTTATTTTTCAATAGAAAGTTGAGTGGAAGTTTTTCGGCATTGTGGGAAGATACGATACAATCTCGAGGGGGTAGATCAAATACATTACAATAAATAAATTAAATACAATACGAAAGGATAAAAACTTTTCTAATTTTTATACATAAATTTAGATTTAGAAAAAGGATTTAAAAAGGGATGCAAGATGCAAGTACAATAAACTAAAGTTTAGTAATCCAACCGAAAAAGGAAAATTTTTTCTATCGTTTTGGCGGCATGGCCGAGTGGTAAGGCGGGGGACTGCAAATCCTTTTTCCCCAGTTCAAATCCGGGTGCCGCCTCATCAACAAATGAATCTAAATCTCTTATTCTGTTCTGCTGTCTTATTCTGTTCTGGGGATTTTGTAAAAGCTTGGAAATCCTTGAATCTAAAATTCAAAGAAAGATTATATTGGATGGATTTTTTTATAGTTTATAGAAAACAAAAAGTGCAAAAAAATTATTTTTTTTTTTTAGACCCGTCGTCAAGAGTATAATATACTATCTCCCAACTCCTTCAGAGAGACAATCGGGAAAGGGTACGAATTAGATCAAATAGGAAATAAAAGTATGTAATAGATAGCAATTTTTTTTACTTTGAAGGGCAAGAAAAAGGAATGGGTCTCTTTTTTTATTACTAGATAGAATAGATGTTCCATTCCATTAGTAACATTCCCTTATAGTGTCATTGTATATTTTACTTGTATTTAGTCTTTCCCTATTAGAAATCATATAGGAATTTTTGAAATGGATTTATTTGACTGGTTCATCAATAGTGTTCGGCCAGAATCCCTTTTTGACTCTGGACCATTCATTCTACTATTATTAGTGAGCAATAATGGAATAATTCTATCATAGAGATAAGGGATATAATTCACATGGATATAGTAAGTCTCGCTTGGGCTGCTTTAATGGTAGTCTTTACATTTTCCCTTTCACTCGTAGTATGGGGAAGAAGTGGACTTTAGAAGCACTCCTAATTTAGTTAACGGTATCAATTGTTTTATAGATCGTTCTGCAACTCATTTTTTATTTAAATTGAAATAATTTTCAATTTAAATAAAAAGATCCTCATTTCAAAATTCCCTTGGATTCTAGTGGATAAATGTATTCTATAACAGTAAAACGATTTTTTCAGATTCATCGGAATAAATAGATGTATCAAAGAAATAGAATCGGGTCCTACGTCAATTCCATATATGGATAAATAACTACATAGATTGAAGATAGAAGCTAATATAGTATACCAACTTTATTAGAAAGTCAAGTACAATTTTATTTTATACATTACTATAACACTAATAGAGAGTATGATAAGAAAAAAATTTATTTCTTACCATACTCTCGGATCCCATAGAATACCGTCGATTATAGCCCGTTGATTTCATTTAATAGAATACTTTTCTTTTGATTTCTTCAAATATGGATAAGAATTCAGAAGTCAAGTTTCATTCAAAGTAATTAATCGTTTTGACTGACTGTTTTTACGTAAATTATAAGTAGAAAGGCAGTAGGAACTAAAATGAACAGTGCAGTAGCAATAAATGCAAGAATATTTACTTCCATAATCTCATCGTTTTTTTATTTCACAATAACTCGGGATTTAATCCCATAGAGATGATAAATCTTTCACCTGTCAATTCAATGAATGCATTACCTATCGATGATCTTGAATCGGATCAATATCATATCATGAATAACAATATCTGAGCTATTAAATTAATTCGTCGTCGAGAATTGAATAGTATAACATACGAAGATCCCTTATCCATACCGAATCCAATCTTGGATTCCCCGACCGAGCAAAAATATCCTTTCTTTTTTTGTATGTAGTCAAACGAAGTATCATCTAACCACCCATCCGTTTCCATTAAAAACCCAAAAAGAGAGGAATTAGGTTCTAAATTTTAATGATCCAATTTTCTTTGGAAGACAAAGAAGTATGAGAAAGATGAGGCGCGGGATAAAAGATGGAATATTCTATCAACTTCACTATTTTAGTTATTTTAATTTTAGTTTAGGGTTTATTCTTTCTTTGACAGAATCCTGAAAAAAAAAAAGAGAGGAAACCTCTTCGGGATTCAATTATGCTCTCTGTCCCCTCTTTCACAGAAAATGGAGAGGCGAATTGATGTACTTATTGGATCCGTCGGGACTGACGGGGCTCGAACCCGCAACGTCCGCCTTGACAGGGCGGTGCTCTAGCCTATTGAACTACAATCCCAGGGAAATAAGAAGAGATCTAGCAGAAAATTTGAATTCTTTTTTATTCTCTTGTATCAGGTAGAGATCTAGCAGAAAATTTGAATTCTTTTTTATTCTCTTGTATCAGGTAAGGTATTTCTTAAGAACAAGAGAGTTCTACCGTCTGATAGTAGATTGGCAAATTGTTGGGCCGAGCTGGATTTGAACCAGCGTAGACATATTGTCAACGAATTTACAGTCCGCCCCCATTAACCACTCGGGCATCGACCCAACGCCTAAATTTTTTAGACGTTCCATAATAAACTTCCTTTCGTCTACCAGGCAGACTTGACAAATACGGCTACGGATCATTTGATAGAAAATACCACTCCTATAGTCTTGAGTCTTGGTACACCCCCAGAGGGACTTGAACCCTCGTTTTCTCCGTGAAAGAGAGAGGTCGTAACCACTGGACCATAGGGGCCTACGGCCGCCTTCATAAATCAACTAGAAATAAAAGGTCCCGAGGGCCGGCAAATCAAAAAGCACTAGAATATGGGTAATAAGACAAATACCATAGGTAATAAGAAAAATACCTTGAGGTAATATAAAAATAGAATAGGAAAAACATAATAGGTAAGGTAATAAGGCCTAGTAGGGTTACCTTATTAACTTTAACTTAATATAACTCAGGCCGAGATCCATCTTTAGTAGATCCATAGTATATAAATCAAATGGAAAAACTCCTTAAGTATTCTGGGGGTTAGTTAATGGTAATCAAATCAAACTTTACCATTAAACTATATAACCTTGAAACTTTATTTCATTGGTCTTTCTCATCTTTATCTCTCTCATTCACAAAGGGTTATGCGTTGGATCCATGATCCTTCACTCTGCAGTAGATTCAAGATGGTTTACCAAAATAGGATTTGGTCGGTCAAATTATATTGACCCCTAAGTCATACTGTCAATTGACAACACGACAGGACAGGAGGGTAATAAAAGAACGGAGAAGACATAGATATAAAATAAATAAATTAGATAGATATATCTGCGTTAATAATAATAAATATTCATATCATATAGTTTTCTGGTATTCAATATTCAAGTAGATTAGAATATCAATCAAGTAGATTAGAATATCAATATCAATACCGTTATATTATACTATAAAAATAAATAAATATAAAATAAATAATATTCTAAAAAAATCCCAAAGCATAGTAAGCCTAAGTGGGAGAATTCTGTTTCTAAGACTGT